GTGAAAATATGAGCTTTTTCAACTAATCACAAGGATATCGGTATATTATACTTTATTTTTGGTATTTGGAGTGGTCTCATCGGAACTTCATTCAGGATGTTAATTCGGTCTGAATTGATAAGGGTGGGCTCTTTTCTGATAAATGATCAATTATATAATGTTGTTGTCACTTCACATGCGTTCATTATGATTTTTTTTATAACCATACCTTTAGTAATTGGTGGATTCGGGAACTGGTTAGTACCTCTTATAATCGGTGCGCCCGATATAGCGTTTCCTCGAATAAATAATCTTAGGTTTTGACTATTAATCCCCTCCCTAATATTTATAATAACTAGAATGTTGGTGGGAAGCGGAGCTGGGACGGGGTGAACCGTTTATCCGCCCCTCTCATTGGGGTTAGCTCATAGTGGGTCTTCAGTTGATCTGCTGATCCTGGCCTTACATGTCGCAGGCATCTCATCTATCTTGGGGTCTGTTAATTTTATTGTTACTATTTTCAACATGCGCGTACTGGGTATAAGATTTGAGTATGTTAGCTTGTTTGTTTGGTCTGTTTTAATCACTGTGTTTTTGTTGCTTATCTCTCTGCCCGTTTTGGCGGGGGCAATTACTATGCTACTGATGGATCGAAATTTCAATAGGTCATTTTATGACCCCTTGGGGGGAGGGGATCCTGTCCTATATCAACACCTATTTTGATTTTTTGGACACCCAGAAGTTTATGTTTTAATCTTACCCGGGTTTGGGATTATCTCTCACCTAATTAGAAGAGAGGCCGGTAAACTCGAAGTGTTCGGAAGGTTGGGGATAATTTACGCTATACTTACTATTGGAGTCCTTGGCTTCATTGTGTGGGGGCATCACATGTTTACTGTGGGTATGGATGTAGATACCCGGGCATACTTTACATCTGCCACTATAATTATTGCAGTGCCCACCGGTATCAAGATTTTCAGCTGGTTGGCCACTTTGGGGGGTATAAAGTCTAATAAATTTAGCCCACTTGTGCTTTGATTTACTGGGTTTTTATTTCTATTCACCATAGGAGGTCTTACCGGGATCATTTTGGGCAATTCTTCCGTTGATGTCTGTCTTCATGATACTTACTTTGTGGTTGCCCACTTTCATTATGTACTATCAATGGGGATTATCTTCGCCATTATGGGGGGGTTTATCTACTGGTTTCCGCTGGTTCTTGGCATCACCCTTAACAATTATAGCCTGGTGGGCCAATTTTATCTTATATTTCTGGGAGTTAACTTGACATTTTTTCCTCAGCATTTTTTGGGTTTGGGGGGGATGCCTCGGCGCTATTCTGATTACGCAGATTGCTACCTGCTTTGGAATAAAATTTCGTCCATTGGTAGTATTATCAGTCTTGTTTCTATCATTTACTTTCTATTTATTGTCCTAGAGTCTTTAGTCCTTTTACGGGAAGTTAATTTTAAGTTGGGGGTGTGTAGTTTCCTTGAATGAAAGATCAACAAGCCCAGCGTCAGACACAGGTTTAAGGAGCTGGGGTTAATTTACTACTTCTAACGTGGCAGAAAGTGCGGTAAATTTAAGATTTATAAAAGAAGTTGGCTCCACTTCCTTTAGAAATTAACGTGTGATTAAATTTAAGTTTCCAAGATAGTGCAAGATTTATCATAGAACAGATGACATTTTTTTACGACTTCTCCTTTTTAATCATCTTAATAATTTTGGTTTTTGTTGTCTACACCATGGTATGCTTAAGCTTTGAGTCTTTTATCAACCGCTACGTGTTAGACAACCAAATGTTGGAATCGGTCTGAACAGTTTTACCTCTTATCATCTTGGTATTTTTAGCCTTTCCGTCTATTCGAATCCTCTACCTAATAGATGAAATGAAAAACCCCCTTCTAAGTTGTAAAGTGTTGGGCCATCAGTGATTTTGGAGTTATGAATACAGAGATTTTACCAATTTTGAGTTTGACTCCTATATAATTTTCAATTGCATACGGCTTCTCGAGACTGATAGCTGCTTTGTTGTCCCTATAGGGCTCAAGATCCGGCTATTAGTGTCCTCCGTAGACGTCTTGCATTCTTGAACTGTGCCGGCTTTTGGAGTAAAGGTGGATTCCATTCCCGGCCGGCTCAACCAATTAAATTTCACCACTAACCGGCTGGGGGTCTACTTTGGGCAGTGTTCTGAAATTTGTGGGGTTAATCACAGGTTTATGCCCATCATGGTAGAGGTGGTAATAGCCGCTGCATTTGAGTCATGGCTGGTAAACTCGGGGGCATCATTAAAAAGCTTAAAGTAAGCAATGATCTCTTAAATCAATCATAATACCTCACGATTATTTTTAATGGGGGGGGGCTCCCCGTTGCCGCAAATGAGGCCACTAGGGTGAAGTTACCTAATACTGGTGTTTTGGGTCTGTTGGTTGATGTTTAGAGTGTTCTTATTCTTCTGGATGCGGGTGGGGAGATCTCTCACTTCGTTTTTTTTTTTTTTTTTTTTTTATTATAATCCACTAAAATTTAAATCTTGCTCAATGTGCTTCTCTATGTTCAGGCAAGTGTTAATATTCAAAGTTAGCTTTTAAGGAAGGTTGATTAACAGCTTGTTTGAGATTTACGATCCTTATACATTTGTTTTCGACCTCAGGCTAAATTGGTTTCCTATTAGCCTGGTGTTATTTCTGTTCATCAGTGAATTTTGATGTCTGAATTCTTTTTACACAGCTGGATTTTCTTTAGTTTTGACTTTTTTAGTTGGAGAGTTTGGAAATTTTTATCATTATAAGAAAATGAAAACTAGGATAATCTTGTTTGTATCTCTGTTTTTTTTTATTCTGTTTGTTAATATCCTGGGGTTAGTTCCATATGTTTTTGCCTGTTCTTCTCATTTTGTATTTTCTGTTAGCTTAGGATTTCCTATTTGGCTTAGGATACTTTTCTTAGGTTGATTAAAACTTAGGAATTCCATGTTTATCCACCTTATCCCTATGGGTACTCCGCTGGTGTTGATTTCTTTCATGGCTTTAATTGAAACTATTAGTAATTTAATCCGTCCGTGGTCATTGAGAATTCGTCTAATGTCAAACATGATTTCTGGTCATTTACTAATGAGCTTACTGGGTGATTGTGGGTTCTACTTAATTTTTTTACAATTGGGCCTTTTCATTTTTGAATTCTTTGTTTGTTTTATTCAGGCTTTTGTGTTCTCAGCTTTGTTAACTCTGTACTCAGGGGAAGTCTAGTTTAATGCGGTCAAAGTTAATTTTTAATAGTCCAAAACTTTAGTAAGGGCCTTACTTTTACATAGTTAGAAGCTATATTTTTGAAAGTTTAGTTTCTAAAATTAACTTCATTTATCTTTATAATGAAAATATAACGTTTTATATAAACTATAGTAACTATTTAAAAAATGTTGCATTATCTTAATATCTTCAATATTATGCTTTATCGTTAAGCTATCTAAATAGATTAGGCTGGCAATAATTATATTTATGGTTAAAACTATTGTTCTAAATCTAAAGTTAGTAATTTTGAAATTAATCACTGAGGCGGTTTTAATATTGTGTGCCAGCGTTTCAACTGCTGCTGAGATTAAGCCCTTTTCAGTTGTTTTTAGTGATGTGATTATGAATATTATAAATTTCATCTTAATCGAATTAATTATTGTTTTCAAAAATCATATATTGTTGGCTACTTGAGCCATTACTGAATTTTGAGTTCTGAAAGCTTGGCTGTTGTAAATTAGGGGGGTAATTATGAGGGCTAGCACAATTATAAATACGGGTAATAGCTTTTCCCTAGCTTGAAGATAGATTACTTCATTATTTGTGTTGATTCTCCAGGATAGCCTGTTGCCTAGAACAATTGAGGGTAGAAGTAAAACTAGTTTTCTTAATTTTTGAGGAAAGGTCTCATTGTTTGATTTTAACGGGGCGTAGGGGGTATTTTTATTGAGTGTTACAATTATCTTGGTTGAGTAAATCATTGTAGAGGTTATAGACAGTATAAAAATTACTAGTACTGGTGTACTTAGTGGGTTAATTAATATGATCTCTATAATGATTTCTTTCGAGTAAAATCTCGATGAAAAGGGGACTCTACATAAAATTATGCTTGCTGTGTTAAATCTGGTAATTGTGATCAGCGAGTTAGTTCTCGACTCCGAGATTTTCCGTAAATCCTGAGAGTTTCTTGTAGAGATAAAGGTACTTCTACATAAAAAAATTAGGGCTTTAAAGGTAGCGTGTATGATCATATGAAAAAATGCCATTATATATATATTATTGGCAATAGAGATAAATATAATACTCAATTGGCTGAGGGTAGATAGGGCCACAAGTTTTTTGATATCTCACTCGGTTAGGGAATTCACACTTGCTATAGCTAGTGTGGCAAGGCTAACGACAATGATCACTTGATTTAAGTTAGTGTATTTAAGTTTGGGCTCAAATCGAATCATTAAATAAATTCCTGCTGTAACTAGGGTTGATGAGTGTACTAGGGCCGAAACTGGGGTTGGTGCTGCCATGGCCTCGGTGAGCCATGATGAAAAGGGAATCTGAGCTCTCTTCGTGTATATTCTGACTATCAACATCGCAATTCATAGGATGTCTTGGTGGAATCCAGAAGATATAAATATCCATGAATCATAGTTCATAATTATTATTATGGATATTATCAATGCTGCGTCACCGATCCGGTTTATTATTATTGTGTATAACCTGCTTATTATTGATTTCTTGTTTTGGTAAAATATAATGAGTGCAAAGGAAGATATTCCTAACCCCTCTCAGCCCATTAGTATGGACACTAAATTGGGACTAAAGATAACCATAATCATGGAAATCACAAATGCTAAAATAATCTTTGAAAACATAACTTTTTTGCTTGTAATGTAAAACTCAGTGTAGGTGAGAATACTCGCAGTAATGATTAGCACAGTCGAGGCGAAAATGGTTGATTTGTAGTCCGCCATTAAGTAAAAATTCATTTTTACTATAGATGTCATTAATTTTCATTCTATTATCAATGTTAAATTTTTTTTGATTAATAGAAGCCTTATGGCGATTCTAGTTAAGGTTACCATTGTTACACAGGAGATTATAATTTTTATTATAATTTAGGAACGGCGGGGTTGACTTTAATGCCACAGATTAAAATTTTATAACTAAACTACCTAAATCTTTTATTAAATTATGATCAGTTGAGGTTTAATCATAATAATAATTATGGGGGTCACGTGCATAAGCGTAATATTAATTGACTTGGGGGTCAGAATGTTCACCTTTTTAATTAATTTTGTGTAATTTCTGTGGATGGGTAAGTAGAATAAGTAGATCCTGTAAAACGAGCTCGTGAAAATAATCGGTGGTATAATGAGAAAAGAAAGTGCAGATCAATCTGTCAGTGACTTAAAGGATAAAAATTCTCCCAGGACGTTGACCGAGGGTGGTATAGGCGCGTTTCCTATACATAACATAAACCAAATTATGGCGCACATAGGGCTTGAAAATAACACTCCCTTGTTTATAATCACCCTCCGAGACTTAGAGTGTTTGTAGAGTAGGTTGGCTGTGAAGAATAATCCTGAAGAACATATTCCATGCCCTAGTATGATTGCCAGCCTTCCCGTGATTCCCTTAGACTTGTTGGTAATAATGGCTGCAAAGGTTATGGTTATGTGAACAATTGAGGAGTATGCAATTAATGTTTTTAGATCAGTCTGAACAAGGCAGGTTAGTCTTACTATCAAAGTAGTTCATAGCCCAAATGAGATGATCAGGAAGGCAAACTTTATGTTAAAGGGCTTAGCAATTTGTAAGGTTCGGATAAGGCCGTAACCCCCCAGTTTTAAGAGAATGGACGCTAGAATTATAGAGCCTTGAATCGGAGACTCTACATGCACCTTAGGCAATCATATGTGTAATAATATCGTAGGTATTTTTATTATAAAGACAACTATAAATCTGGTGTATTCTCAAATTGATAATTCTAGCCTTCCCATCATTCAAAATCTTAAGTTGTTGACATTATTCATTATTCCTAACAAAAATGGTAGTGAGACTATGACAGTTATCACAATTATAAATAGTATCGCCTCAACCCGCTCTGGTTGGTACCCTCATACCATAATAATGATAAGAATTAAAATTATTGATAATTCAAATATAAAGTAAAATATTATAAAGTTCCAAGTGGTAAAAGTTAAAACCAGTGTTGTTGTTATTAAAAACAACAATTTGTTGTACTTGTCCAGGTTATTCGGTTTTATAAAAATCAAGATCAAAGTTAACCACAAAGACAATGATAGAGTCCAAAATGAGAGTTCATCCCTTATTATGATGTACCTCATTTTTGTTATCCCGTGCTTTTGTAAACTCAAGTTAAACAGCAACACTATTAGTGAAAGGGGGGCGATGGCCTTCTTTGGAGAATCTATGGTAGTCATTATCAATATTGGCACAACTAATTTTAAAACTTTACAATTGAAGATGACTTTAAGAAGTCATTACCGTGTGTACGAATTATACTAATTATTATAGATAACCCCACGATCCTTTCTGTAATTATCAAAACGATGAAGTACAGCACTAAGTGATTTTCAAAATTTATAACTTTAATCACCATAAACAAGCCCACAATCACTGTTACCACCATAAATTCAATCGTAATTAAATTGTTTATGACGTGGGTCTTTATCATTCTATAAACTACTATTAAAGTCAGTAGGGGAACATACAACTTTCTCATCTCTATTCTCATAATTTTAATAGTTTATTAAAACATTGATTTTGTAATTCAAAGATGCAGACGACTGCTTATTATATCAGCAAAAAGGTGGTTCTTATTTCTAATTTCCAAAATTAGTATTTTTCACTTAAATTATTTGCTGATTGGAGTTAATTTTAGGTTTAGTTCTATTAGGGGTGTATAGGCCGATACTATTAATCATTGGCCTTGTGGGGGCTTTAATCTCGGTGAGGTTATTTCTTGTTTTTGTTGTAAACACCTATCTTTATAGTTACCTGGTATTTATATTGTTCATAAGGGGGGTGGTTATCTTATTAATGTACATGTGTGGCATCATTCTAATTGAGAAATCCCTAATTGTCAACGGGGCTTTTCCCCTGGCCTCGGTGGGGCTGGTATCAATAGTTTTAGTTGGTACGTTTAATGGCCTCTGAGGAATCAACAATATTTTAGTTTGTTTTAATATCCCTCAGTCTAGGCTTTATTTTGAGTTTTTCAGTGTTATAAAGTTTATCTATTTTTCTTTTAACTTATTTTCCTTATTTTTTATTGTTTACCTATTTATCTGCCTCATTATTATTTATGAGATTGTCAAAAAGTGCACGGGGCCTCTACGCATAAAAAATTAATGAGTTACAAGTTTTTCCGTAAGTCAGAGCTTAAACAGTTAAATATATTTATCGTAGACCTGGGGTCACCAACCAACATATCCTACTTTTGAAATTTCGGGTCATTGTTAGGTTTAATAATGGGTGTTCAGCTAATTACCGGCCTTTTCTTAACTTTTCACTATGCTGCCAACGTGAGTGTTGCTTTTGACAGAGTGATTCACATCGTTCGAGATGTGAACAGGGGATGACTGCTTCGATACAGCCATATTAATGGTGCCTCGTTCTTCTTTATCTTTATTTACGTGCACATTGGGCGTGGTCTTTACTACTTCTCGTTCAAGAAAAAATTTGTGTGGGTAAGTGGAGTTTTGATCTTGTTAATTTTAATGATAGTGGCTTTTATGGGCTATATCTTACCCTGAGGTCAAATGTCATTCTGAGGGGCTACTGTAATTACTAATTTAATTTCTTCTATCCCCGTTTGGGGAGAAAGTATTGTCTATTGGGTTTGGGGCGGATTTTCAGTTAATAACGCTACCCTGAATCGGTTCTTTTCGTTTCACTTTGTTTTCCCGTTTGGGATCATTTTGCTTATCTTTTTCCACCTTGTTTTCTTGCATGGTGCTGGGTCTAATAACCCCCTGGGGTTGGTCGGGTCTTATGATAAGGTTTATTTCTATCCTTATTTCATGGTTAAAGATTTTTTGGGGTTTTCATTATTTTTCTTTGCTTATATGGCAATTATTTGCTTTTCCCCGCTAGTTCTAGTTGATTCAGAGAATTTTATCATGGCCAATTCGCTTGTTACCCCCATTCACATTCAACCTGAGTGGTACTACCTATTTTCTTACGCCATTCTGCGGTCGATCCCCAATAAGTTGGGGGGGGTGATCGCCTTGTTTCTTTCCATCCTAATTTTACTAGTAATAGTGGGGTGTGAAAGAAAGCATAACAGACTTAAATACTACCCCCTCCTCGATTACAGCTACTTTGTGTTTGTCGTCAACATTGTCATCCTGATATGAATTGGGGCCAATCAGGTGGAGTATCCTTTCTACTTTATTGGGCAGATTGCAACAATTTTTTTTTTTTTTTTTTTTTTTTTTTATATTTACTATGTAATGTTTTGAGATAACTTACTCAGTTAAAGTCAATTAGGGGTGTTTTGAAAGCACTGATTAGGTACCTTCTTTGTGCCTTTGGCTTTCATTTTTACTTTTCGTAGTCCAATAGAGCTTAAGAGGGAAGGCCAAAAAGACTAAAATGGTAGTGAGGGGTAAAATTTGAGTTCAGTTTAACTTTATAAGTTTGTCGTACCGGAATCGCGGAAGGGTTGTTCGGATTCAAATGAATATTAAGCAGAATATAGAGTATGTTCCGTAGAACACTAGTGTGCTAGTTGCGCCACTCACAAACACGTGAACCGAAATGTAACTTATAAGTAAGATCCTAGAATATTCGGATAAAAATAATATTATGAAATTAATTCTGCTATATTCAATATTAAACCCGGAAATTAGTTCAGACTCCCCTTCTGAAAAGTCAAAGGGGGTTCGGTTAGTTTCTGCCAGAACTGTAATCAGTCATAACATGATTATGGGGAATGTGATGATCACTGTTGGTATGTACTTTTGTAGCTGGTCTATTAGTAAAAAATTTAGCTGTTCTCTAATGACAATTAATGCAATTAAAATTATTATTAGGTTAATTTCATAGGAAATCAGCTGGGAAATTGAACGAATTATTCCGATGAACGCGTAGTTGGAGTTTGACGACCACCTCATCATTATGATTGCAGTAGTATTAAACGCTATACACCTTAGCATAAATAAAATAGACATTTTTATGAAGCTAAAGTTTAATAAAAACGGGAATACAATTCACATGAGGAGTGAACACACGATGTTTATGAGGGGGGCAACTATGTAAATGGTAAAATTAGAATTAAAGTTTAAATTGACTTCCTTTGTCAAAAGCTTAATAGCGTCCGCGATTGGCTGAATAATTCCCAAAATTAAAACCTTATTTGGGCCTTTCCGGGATTGGGAGTATCCGATAATTTTTCGTTCGAGCAGGGTGAAAAAGGCGATCCTGAGTATTACTATAATTAGTAAAAATAATAAATTTACTATTTTTATTATTAAATGTATTTCATTTTACTTAATTAAATTCTAAATTTAAGGCATTGTATATGCTAATTTAATAACAAAATTTTTGATGACCTTAATCCTTTCGTACTAAAGACCATAAGTATATCAAAGATATAAACTGACCTGGCTCACGCCGGTCTGAACTCAGATCATGTAAGAATTCATCGGTCGAACAGACCGTTTTCTATAAATTCTTCTTTATAGAGTATTCTTAATCCAACATCGAGGTCGTAATTTATTTTATCAATGGGATCTTTCTAAAAATTTTACGCTGTTATCCCTTAGGTAATTAGTTTTATTTCGTGGGTGGATAATTTAACTTACTTTCAGTATTTATTTAATAAAAAGAGGTTAAAATATCTTTCAATCTCCCCAATTAAATAAGTACAGATATTTTTATAAATAGTGAGTTATTAAATTCTAAAGGGTCTTCTTGTCTTTTGATGGGATTTGAGATTTTTCACTCAAATATTAATTTTTACCTGTTAATTTTAAAGAGTTAGTTTCTCATTGTTCCGTTCATTCCAGCTTCTAATCAGGAAGCAATTGATTATGCTACCTTAGTACAGTTAATTTACTGCAGCCATTTAATTTAAATCATTGAGCAGGAGTTATCTAAGACTTGAGTTCCTTGGACTATGTTTTTGTTAAACAGTTGGAAACCTTTCACTTGCCTAGTTCTTTAGTTTAATTTTTATAGTATATTGATGTGATCATTGGTGTGGGTTGGTGATTATTTATACAATAACTGGGTCTTTGTGTAATTGTTGGTTAATTAAATATTTCTGTAAAGTGAGAATTTTTATATATTCGAATCCTAGATATTGCTAATCTTACGGGGTTGCTAGTTAGTTTTCATCAATTTACAGAATTTTAGGGGTTATCCTCTAACATGTCTATCTATCCAGTGTTTAATTAATGTTCTCCTGAGGGTAGAGCTTGATTAAACCAATTTATCCAGTAACTAGATATTTGAAAGTTGATTTTTTGTAAAATCTAAAGGCAGGTTTACTTCATTTTTTACACAATGATAGAATTAGGCCTTTATCTACTTAAATTTCGAGATTTTGGATTATTCTTAATTTTTAATCACCCCTGATACAAAAGGTACAAAACTTAAGTTCTACTTCCAGTCAATTTAAATATTTAGTTTTGTTGAGTTGTTTATTGTCTTGTTTAGTATTCAAATTTTAATTATTTTTTTTAGGGTTGGTACCATAGGGGCGGGTTGAGTTTTAAGGCTTGGATTTGGTTAAAATAAAGGGAGTAACCATTCCATCAGTGTAAGTGATGTACTTAATTTTAGTTATTTATTCTCAAAAGACTAAACTTTTAAAATGCTGTTTAATTTTAATCTGACAAATTAAGGTTATTATTTAACTAAGTCTTCCTGGTGGGCTCAATCAATTTATTAAATCTAATTAATTCTTTTAACTCCAAAAGTTAATGTTTTAAAACTTAAATCGACTTGCTAATTCTAAAGTCACTTTCCAGTAACTCTACTTTGTTACGACTTGTCTTAATTTATTTAAGAATGACGGGCGATTTGTACATAGTTTATTTCTAATTCAGTTAGACTATCTAGTCGAGCTTACTTCTAAATCCGGTTTTGTGTTTATCTTTAATTAATCTCATTCCATTAATTCGAAATAAATGTAACCCACCTCAACCTTGGTAATAATTATGTGTTGACTTGAGCTATTAGTTTATGGCTTCTTTTTTATATATTACTTTTTAGCTTATATTTTACAGCGATATATAAATATACAAAATCTACAAAGTGGGACGAATAGTGGATCATCAATTACAGGGCAGATTCCTCTAGTTAGGTTAAACTACCGCCAAATTTCTTAAGTTTGAAGATTTATCTTTTACTACCTTATTTAAATACTTATCGATAGTAGGGTATCTAATCCTAGTTTTTAAGAATTGTTAAAATTGTTATAGTTATAGTCTTTTCCAGAGGTTTAAAATTTCACCTACTGACCACTTGATTGAGACTTGCAGGAGTTTTGTATAATTAAAGTATAGCTAATTAGATAACTTTAAGTTTAACCGCAACTGCTGGCACTTAATTGGCTAGTTTGGAGTTCTTTATTTAAATTTCCTTAATTTTAAAATTTTAGATGTTGTTCGATCAACTTGTTTAATAAATATTTGACATACAACCAGCTATCTTCCCTAATTTTTAAACTAAAATAAAGTTTTATACTAACATAATTGCAGTAGACTACATTTGGCACTTTGGGTCCGGGCTAGGGACAAGTGACAGGTTGCGGCCAGACTGTGTGAAAGAAGAGTGGCTGTGTAGGCTTGGTGATTGGCGTAGAGGTGCTTCTGTTATAAAAACGAGGTTTAAATTGCTACAAACCCATTGGTTTGTTTAGGCGGAGTTTAACCTCAATTTTACTATTAACAATAGTATACCTCTCGTTTGGTTTCACCCAATTATTGTGTGAAGACCTTAGTCCCAATCGTTAAGCCGAAATTAACCGTAATATTTACTTCTACACAATTAAAGTGGGGCGTTATCACCATACTCATAATTGCAAATCATGATATTAAATTTCCACTCCTAGATCATTCAGTTTAATAGGCCAGTCCATCACTCATAAACAAATCCTAGAGCTAAGATTCTTATTAATGAGACAACTATAACACAGATTAAGCCGATTGAGATTATTTTTAAGCAGAATACAAATGGTAAGATTAATATTAATTCTACGTCAAAAATCAAGAAAACAATAGACACAAAGTAAAAATGTAGGGAAAATGGCAAGCGTAGGTCACTAAGAATATCTATACCACACTCAAAGGTTGAAAACTTCACTCGCCCATGGCCAGCTTTAATCGATATTATAAAAAATATAAATCTCAAGATTGTCATAAATGTGATCACTAAGAGAGTGAAGATTACCGCTATCTGTATGTATTTTATTTGGTTTCAAGCCTTTTAATTGGAAGTTAAATATACTTTATCTATACTAATAAAATTCGCCCATAGGTCAGTTTAGACTACATACCTCACCAGTAAAGGAATATATACAGAAATAACCATACTAGGTCCACAAAGTGTCAGTACCAGATGGAATATTCAAACCCATGAAAAAATAAGGGGCTAAATCTTTTTTTCACTATCCGAAGGTATCTGACAGAAATAAATAAGAGGCCGATTATTACATGAATCCCATGGAACCCTGTTAGGATGAAGAAACAGTTACCAAACACTCTGTCACAGAACCTAAAGGTTGAATTTATGTATTCATAAAGTTGGATTGACAAAAAGTAACCCCCCGTAACAATTGATGAAAATAACGCGGCCCGAGCTATGGAAAATCTGTAGTTAATTAACCTGTGATGAGATCATGTAATAAAAAATCCCGATGTGAGGAGTGTAAGCGTATTTAGAAGCGGGATGTCCATAAAGTTCATGGGAGTAATTCCGTGAGGGGGTCACGCTAATCCCATGCTTATGTCAGGGCTTAGCCTAAAGTAGAAATAAGCTCAAAAAAAGGAGATAAAAAATCATAACTCTGACACAATGAAGAAAGCCATCCCCAAGTTAATTGTCAAGTTGATTTTGTTAGATCGACACCCTTCGTATAATGTTTCCCGGATCACGTCTCGTCACCATTGGGCTACAATTAAGATAGTTAGTAATAAAAAAAAAAAAAAAAAAAAAGAGTTTATGGTAATTCACTTAACTAATCTAACTCCTAGACTTGCTAAGTTAAGTGCAGCAAGGATGGGTCACGGCCTATATTTAACAAGATGATAGTAGTGGTTATTTATTATCATTGTTCGATTATTTTCCCCTTGCGCCACCGATATTTATAGGTAACCTGAGTTTTTTGTATGGTTGAAATTTTTATAGTAAATTAAGGTTTAGTTTTAACTTTGAAAAATTTGACAAGATTACCTTATTTTCTTGTATATAATTGATTTCTCGGTGAGATTTGTTAAAATTTTAGAGTGTTAACAAAGCCCTATTAAAATATCATAAAAATTTTGATTAAAATTTGCAGATAGGGCACCCATCTATAAATAAATTTGAATACGAAGTATAAGTGATGTACTCCCCCTCAGATAGGGAGTACAGAACTTAGACAGGTAATATATTTAGAAGACGGCTAGAAAAAACTTAGTAAATATAAATATGAAAGTTCTAGAATGCCTGATTAAAGGGTTACTATGATATAGTAAATAACGTAGTGTACTATCTACTTCTAGAGATATGTAAGCTAAGTTTAAGCTATTGGACTCATATTCCAATTATAGAGTTCATTCACTTTCTTATCTGGTGAGGTATATAAAGTTGTTTAGGTGCTACGGGATTATCTACCTCAGGGTGGTGGGCTGGACTAGAAATAATTGACTCATAATGTGATTTATAATGGAGGTATGTCTGGTTTTATTCTTAGGGCTAACAACTCTGGGGGGTGGTTACGGGGCAGTCGAGTTTATAATTAAGTACTTTATTGTTCAAGTTTTTTTCTCTCTCCTACTGCTCATGCATCTAGTATACTATTTATTTAATTTGGTCTACATGGATAATTTGGTGGTGTTAGGGTTTCTAATAGTTAAGGTGGGTCTGTTCCCCTTTCATTCCTGGCTGCTCATGCTTTTGGGAAAGTTAGATTGGTTGGTCTTCTTTATGGTCGCGGGTCCGATAAAGCTAATCCCAGTGTTAATGTTGTATCTGACATTTAGGCTTGCCGGCTTGCTTAGTGTTAGAGTGGGGTCTCTAATTGCTGGGAGGTTGGGGGGGGTTAATAATACCAGGTTACAAAAGATCTTGGGTTATTCTTCAATAGTAAGTTTATGCTGGGTGTTTTTCAGATTAAGGGTGAGATTTTTGGTCTTCTTATTCTATTTTGGGGGGTATTTAATTCTAACTCTCTGGTTGTGTGTGGTATTCAAGCAGAGTGGCATCTTTTACATAAACCAGTTTAAGTTGGTAAGTTGGTGCCTAAGAAGTAAAATTATTATATTTGTTTACGTTTTAAGAATTTCTGGATTTCCCCCTTTCTTGGGATTCATAATAAAGTGAGTAGTCGTTAGGAGGCTGGCATTTGTGAATATAAAGCTGATAATTAGGTTAATAGTTTTGTTTTCTGTGGTTTCTACTTATTTTTATCTTCAGATGTTCTTTTACGTGATAATGGTTTACGCAGGAGCTGGGAAGTGGTACGGGGCACCGGCACTTGGGTTCAAGGGGTGAGCCCTGATCGTCCCAGCGGGGTATATCGTGGCATTTATGATTTATTAGAAAATTTTAAGTTAAGTAAACTAATAATTTTCAAAATTATAAATAATTAAATTTAAATTTTAATAAAGGTGAAGTCGCTGGTCACATGCTTAAATTTACAATTTAATCCTTTAATCAGGCACTTTATTATTTATTAAGACTTTAAATAGCCTATCCCAAAATTGCATTTTGGTGTTATGAATTAACTATTAATAACT